ATTTCTTATGTACCCACAGGTGCTATATTGGATTTGAATCAGATTTCGGATCAATCCATATTGATTGGCTGCCTCCATTATGTTGTTGCTAGCAAATAGCACTCTTTTTAGTTTTGGATCTTCCAAATCATTCCCGCAGTGGATCCGGACCGATTTTGTTCTGATCCTTCGATAAAAAGATTCATTCTCTTCATAAAAAAGAGGGGGTAGAACAAATAAAGATTTCTTTTTCGATTCATCTCTGGAGTTGAATACCCCATTCAAGAATTTTTTTGGATCCAATCCGTAGGAATCAATAGAAAAGGCGAATCCCCTATGATACACCAGATCCGGCTCGGTTATTGATAGAGTGAATAGATCTGCCATTTCTTGAAATCTCTCTTCTGATTCAAAATCGTGACGTAACGTGTATCCCCCTTTGTTCCGGTCATGGAATAGATGAAATAAACCCAAAAATGGATTTTTGTTCAAGAATGAAATCTTATTGGAACTGCCTATATCCGGTTCATCCTTCGGAACCATATCACATCCCGGATCTGATGAAATAGGATGAATTGAGACGGTATTTTGTAAATACGTAATTATCTTGAATATATCAACCATTTCTTGATTTTCCGATCGCCTGAAAGGCACAAAAGAAACATCTTGTTTTTTCTTCAAAAATTTCTGATCTCTAGTGGACCTCTCAGTAGGATTCGAACCCAGATGAAGTTCTGACCATTTGTCAGAGAAAAAAGAACGAATTGATCTTGTAGGATTCCAAAGAAATTCTTCGGTTTCTTCCGGAAGCGGATGATTATTCATCTGCTTCTCACGTTCCGTGAATAGCCGGGGCATTGAGGAAGATCCAAAAAGGCATTTCGGGAATCGATCTGATTCTATTTCTGTTCGTTCCGTTTGAAGAAAGGAAGGATCCCAAAGAATCGATCTTTCTTTTAGTTGCTGAATCTCTGTTTGATCGATCAATTTTTGATATTCTGAATCCTCATTTCTAATGGAATCGAAATGATCTCTGGATTGATCAGAAGATCCTTTCAATTGGCTAGAATCCGTTACTTGAACGAAAATGGATCTTGTGGAATTATATTGAATATTTGACGATACATTCCGTACCTTGCTAAAAAACGGATCCTTGTTTACAAACCACACATTGTCTAACCAAATCCAATTCTCTCTCGACACGTTCCTCAAAAAATCTGATTCGTGCTGATTCTTCCCCCAGCTAACAAAGATATCTTGGCGGAATTGCCACATATGAAATTGAGCACAATTTTGCAAAGAAATACCCCACTTGTTTCTCGAGAAGAGATGGGAAACGCGCTCAATATCATTTGATTGAATAGTTGCCTCAGCTCCTTTTTGTTTGAGGAAACCCTCCCCTTCAATTGGTCTTTTTTCACAAAAAGCAGACATGAGATAACAAATCAAGTGTTTCCCTAAGATTTGGAATAGCTGTTCCGAATGAAAGTTGATTATGTTTCGCTTCTTCCTCGGAGAAAGACGATCAAAAAATTCCCAATCATGGTCCTTGCGGATCGGATCATCCGTATAGGATAAAAAAAGAAACTCCATATATTTGCTATCTTTCTCTTTGAATGAGATCTCAATTCCAGCTACGGTTTCCTTAGATATCTTACAACGAGAATCCCTCTTTTTTCCGATCCGGTTCCTCCACCACCGCGAACCCCGGTGAGATTCAGGCATGATACACTTTTGATTTATTTTATTTATTGGGAGAACCCAAGTACTCTCTTGCGGATCCATGAAACAACTCTCAGAAATCTTTTTCCCTTTTGGAAGATGCAGGAGCGAAACAATCAACCTATTGATATGGGAAGACAAAAAAAATTCTTCCAATGTCTCATTTCTGGGTCCAATGGAATTCATAGGTATAGGAAGAAGCCCCATCAAATAGATATTTTTTCTTTCGACCATCTTTCTATTGTTAATACGAGATATAAGGACCGCTACTACAAGCAGTACTACACCTTTGATCGTGAAATATGGATTGCTTGTTGAACCCTGTGAATCGCGTGAAAGTAGGATACTTAAAATTCGGGGGTCAAAGAGTTTCATAAAACGTTCTTGGTGGAACAAAATGTGAGTGAAAGATCCCACTGAATCGAATTTGATCCATGAATCTAATAAATAGTGAGAATTCTTGATCTCTCTCAATATCTCTCTCAATTCGAAGATCCAGGATTGGAATTGATATCGTTTCATTGATTCCTCTTTCATTGATTCCTCTTTCATTGATTCCTCCTAAAGATTTCATTTCAATTGGAATTTGGTTATTCACGATGTACGATGATCCCTGTTAAGCATCCATGGCTGAATGGTTAAAGCGCCCAACTCATAATTGGCAAATTCGTAGGTTCAATTCCTGCTGGATGCACGCCAATGGGAACGTTCAATAAGTCTATTGGAATTGGCTCTGTATCAATGGAATCTCATCATCCATACATAACGAATTGGTATGGTATATTCATACCATAACATATGAACAATAAGAACTAGAATTCTTATCGATACTGGAACTCATAGGGAAGAAAATGGATTTATGGATGGAATCAAATATGCAGTATTTACAGAAAAAAGTATTCGGTTATTGGGGAACAATCAATATACTTCTAATGTCGAATCAGGATCAACTAGGACAGAAATAAAGCATTGGGTCGAACTCTTCTTTGGTGTCAAGGTAATAGCTATGAATAGTCATCGACTCCCCCGAAAGGGTAGGGGTAGAAGAATGGGACCTATTATGGGACATACAATGCATTACAATTACAGACGTATGATCATTACGCTTCAACCGGGTTATTCTATTCCACCTCTTATAGAGAAAAGAACTTAATTCAAGCAAAATACTTAATAACATGGCGATACATTTATACAAAACTTCTACCCCGAGCACACGCAACGGAGCCGTAGACAGTCAAGTGAAATCCAATCCACGGAATAATTTGATTTATGGACAGCATCGTTGTGGTAAAGGTCGTAATGCCAGAGGAATCATTACCGCAAGGCATAGAGGGGGAGGTCATAAGCGTCTATACCGTAAAATCGATTTTCGACGGAATGAAAAAGACATATCTGGTAGAATCGTAACCATAGAATACGACCCTAATCGAAATGCATACATTTGTCTCATACACTATGGGGATGGTGAGAAGAGATATATTTTACATCCCAGAGGGGCTATAATTGGAGATACCATTGTTTCTGGTACAGAAGTTCCTATATCAATGGGAAATGCCCTACCTTTGAGTGCGGTTTGAACTATTGATTTACGTAATTGGAAGTAACCAATTAGGTTTACGACGAAACCTAGAAATCGATCACTGATCCAATTTGAGTACCTCTACGGGATAGACCTCAACAGAAAACTGTTGAGTAACGGCAGCAAGTGATTGAGTTCAGTAGTTCTTCATAGAAAATTATTGACTCTAGAGATATGGTAATATGGAGAAGACAAAATTGTTTGAAGCACGGACAGAACCGGAAGCGCCCCTTGTTTCAAAGAGAGGAAGACGGGTTATTCACATTTAATTTGCTGGTCAGAGGCGAATTGAAAGCTAAGCAGTGGTAATTATAAAGATCCCCCGGGGAAAAATAGAGATGTCTCCTACGTTACCCGTAATATGTGGAAGTATCGACGTAATTTCATAGAGTCATTCGGTCTGAATGCTACATGAAGAACATAAGCCAGATGACGGAACGGGGAGACCTAGGATGTAGAAGATCATAACATGAGCGATTCGGCAGATTTGGATTCCTATATATCCACTCATATGGTACTTCATCATACGATTCATATAAGATCCATCTGTCTAGATATCATCATATACATCTAGAAAGCCGTATGCTTTGGAAGAAGCTTGTACAGTTTGGGAAGGGGTTTTTATTGATAAAAAAGAAGAATCCACTTCAACCGATATGCCCTTAGGCACGGCCATACATAACATAGAAATCACACTTGGAAAGGGTGGACAATTAGCTAGAGCAGCAGGTGCTGTAGCGAAACTGATTGCAAAAGAGGGTAAATCGGCCACATTAAGATTACCATCTGGAGAGGTCCGTTTGATATCCAAAAACTGCTTAGCAACAGTCGGACAAGTGGGTAATGTTGGGGCGAACCAAAAAAGTTTGGGTAGAGCCGGATCTAAGTGTTGGCTAGGTAAGCGTCCTGTAGTAAGAGGAGTAGTTATGAACCCTGTAGACCATCCCCACGGGGGCGGTGAAGGGAGAGCCCCAATTGGTAGAAAAAAACCTATGACCCCTTGGGGTTATCCTACACTTGGAAGAAGAAGTAGGAAAAGGAAAAAATATAGTGATAGTTTTATTCTTCGTCGCCGTAAATAGGAATATGGAAAATAGATTATACCCACAATGATTGGCCATACGGTTGCTATTCATAATGGAAAAGAGCATTTACCCATTTATATAACAGATCGTATGGTGGGTCATAAATTGGGAGAATTCGCACCTACTCGGGCTTTTGGTAGACATGCGAAAAACGATAATAGGTCTCGTCGTTAACTTTTGAATTTCTAATTTATTTATTAATAATTTATATATTTATTATTTCATATATTATTTTTCTTTTTATTTTTTTCTTTTAACTATTCTTTTCGCTATTTTAATATATAAATAAAAGGAAAACTAATAATAAAAACTAATAATAGAATAAATAAAAATGAAATTCATAATTAACTAAATTAATAATTAGCTAATAGAATAATCAATGAATTAATTATATAGGTATTAACAATATGTATATATATTTAATTATAGAATAAGAATAATAGAATAATTGCTCATCATCCATTGGTGGGGGGTAACTAACCTTATGATAAAGAAGAACTCAAATAAATTGGGCACAGAAGTCAAAGTTTTAGCTCAACATATAAATATGTCTGTTTTCAAAGCCCGAAGAGTAATTGATCAGATTCGCGGGCGTTCCTATGAAGAAACACTTATGATACTGGAACTGATGCCTTATCGAGCATCTTATCCTATTTTAAAATTAGTTTATTCCGCAGCAGCAAATGCTAGTCACAATATGGGTTTGAACGAAGCTGATTCATTTATTAGTAAAGCCGAAGTAAATGGGGGTGTTATTGTGAAAAAGTTAAGACCCCGGGCTCGAGGACGTAGTTATGCAATAAAAAGACCCACCTGTCATATAACAATTGTATTGAGGGATAAATCTAAATAATTTTTATATAAATGAAAGATTTAGTTAGATTCATATTTAAAAATAATATATGGATGGAAAGATAGTATAATAAATAGAAAAATATGGGACAAAAAATAAATCCACTTGGTTTCAGACTTGGTACAACTCAAAGTCATCATTCCTTTTGGTTCGCACAGCCAAAAAATTTTTCTGCGGGTCTCCAAGAAGATGAAAAAATACGAGATTGTATCAAGAATTATGTGCAAAAAAATATGAGAATATCTTCTGGTTTCGAAGGAATTGCCCGTATAGGAATTCAAAAAAGGATAGATTTAATCCAGGTCATAATTCATATGGGATTTCCAAACTTATTAATAGAGAGTCGAACACGAGGGATTGAAGAATTACAGATAAATGTACAAAAAAGGTTAAATTCTGTAAACCGAAGACTAAACATTGCTATCACGAGAATTGAAAAACCTTATGGGCAACCGAATATTCTTGCAGAATATATAGCTTTACAATTAAAAAATAGAGTTTCCTTTCGAAAAGCAATGAAAAAAGCTATTGAATTAACTGAACAAACAGATACAAAAGGAATTCAAGTACAAATTGCAGGACGTATTGACGGAAAAGAAATTGCCCGTGTCGAATGGATTAGAGAAGGTAGAGTTCCCCTACAAACCATTCGTGCTAAAATTGATTATTGTTCCTATACAGTTAGGACTATCTATGGGGTATTAGGCATAAAAATTTGGATATTTGTAGACGAGGAATAATAATAGAATGGGAACCCCTTTTTCTTTGCCTTGCTATTCTATCCAGCGATAGAAGAAAAAATGAAAAAATTTGCATTCTTTTTCCTTCCTTCCTTTCAATCCAAAATGAACAATAAATACTAATTTTATTTCTATAGGGTTAAATAAAAATTTGATTGACCATTTTATTTGGTAGAATTGCTATGCTTAGTGTGTGACTCGTTGGTTTTTTCTTTAGAAGAGTTGGGGATTCAAAAAAGCGGAACCCTACCCTACACTATGGAACTATAGACTAATAACTATAGAAACTAAAAACCAACTTATTGCTTCGTATTGTCAAGATCCCACAAAACAGTCACTATATGATGTATCGATCATGTAGTTGTAGCAACTGAAATTTTATTCCATCAAAAAATAGGATTATGATAAATCCAATGAAATTAAGGATTATGAAGCAAAAATAAAGGGATGTAGATAAAAGGAAGGGTGATAGAAAGAAAGAAGGAAAATATCAATGGTATAATATGATTCCAATATGTATGGTCTATGAATCATTTCATAAAAAGCAATGTGATAAAGCATCAATACTATACTAATAAGAAAACAAAGTAAAGAGCCCGAGTTAATAGAAACTGAGGAGATTGACTCAGAAACAAATTTAGTTGGGGGCTCCATTGCAGAGTTCAGGCCTAACCATTAATGGAGAAGCCATAGGAACGACGGAACCCGTGACTGCATAAGATTCTATTGAAAACGAATCCTAATAATTCATTGGGAAGGATGGCGGAACGAACCAGGAACCCATTTATTCTGAGTGGTCATAGTATGGGTTGACCCCTACGAATGAAGCAGAAAAGAGTCAATATTCGCCCGCGAAACTCTTATTTCTTTTTATTTACTGGATTACAAAATTTTGCGTGATTCAATCAAAGTAAAAAAAAAATTAAAAAATAAAGAAGAATTCATTGCAATAAAAATTGATAAATGGACGTCTAACTATTTATTATATATACAATAGAAATACAGCTTCTTCTTAATCAATAAATAAATCCCATGATTTAGTTTAACATTCTTTTTATTTTAATAAAACACATATGTAATAGTAATATTATTGCATTGCACTATTTTATTTTTATTCGCGAGGAGCTGGATGAGAAGAAACTCTCATGTCCAGTTCTGCAGTAGAGATGGAATTGAAAAACAACCATCAACTATAACCCCAAAAGAACCAGATTCCGTAAACAACATAGAGGAAGAATGAAAGGAATATCTTATCGAGGCAATCATATTTGTTTCGGAAGATACGCTCTTCAGGCACTTGAACCCGCTTGGATCACAGCTAGACAAATAGAAGCAGGGCGAAGAGCAATGACACGATATGCGCGTCGTGGCGGAAAAATATGGGTACGTATATTTCCCGACAAACCCATCACGCTAAGACCCGCAGAAACACGTATGGGTTCTGGGAAGGGGTCTCCCGAATATTGGGTATCCGTTGTTAAACCAGGCCGAATACTTTATGAAATGGGTGGAGTGTCAGAAACTGTAGCCAGAGCAGCTATTGAAATAGCTGCGTGCAAAATGCCTATACGGACTCAATTTGTTATTGCACAATAAGGGTGTAGAACCGAAGGAATGTTAGGGATGAAAAATACGATAAAGGGGATTTTTTTATTTCTGGACACATAATATTTCTTTTTTTCCTTCACTCTTTGCATTGAAAGAGCAGATAAAAAAAATAATGATATGATTCAACCTCAGACCCTTTTGAATGTGGCGGATAACAGTGGGGCTAGAGAATTGATGTGTATTCGAATCTTAGGGGCTAGTAATCGCCAATATGCTCACATTGGTGACGTTATTGTTGCTGTAATCAAGGAAGCGGTACCTAATATGCCTCTAGAAAGATCAGAAGTAGTTAGAGCTGTAATTGTACGTACACGTAAAGAACTCAAACGCGACAACGGTATGATAATACGATATGATGACAATGCAGCAGTTGTCATTGATCAAGAAGGAAATCCAAAAGGAACTCGGGTTTTTGGTGCGATTGCTCGAGAATTGAGACAGTTGAATTTTACTAAAATAGTCTCATTAGCCCCTGAGGTATTATAAATGCTAGTAGATTCAATTATGATATAGTAAGATATCGGAAATAGATCAATACGAAATGGATCAATCAATTAGTAGATTATGTCTGAAGTATATACTTTTAATAATTCCCAACAAAACATGCTGATTATATCAAAATTACGGGATAATAATAATTATAGTTCATCATGGGTAGAGACACTATTGCCGATATAATAACTTCGATAAGAAATGCTGACATGGATAAAAAGGAAACAGTCCGAATAACATCTACTAATATCACTGAAAAGATTGTGAAAATACTTCTACAAGAGGGTTTTATTGAAAACGTTAGAAAACATCGGGAGGGTCAGAAATATTTCTTGGTCTCAACTCTGCGGCATAAAAGAACTAGGAAAGGCATACATAAAACTATTTTAAAACGTATCAGTAGACCCGGTCTACGAATCTATTCTAACTATCAACGAATTCCCAAGATTTTAGGTGGAATGGGGATTGCAATTCTTTCCACTTCTCAAGGTATAATGACAGATCGAGAAGCCCGACTAAAAGGAATTGGGGGAGAAGTTTGGTGTTATATATGGTAATCCTTCTCCTCTGGCATCCTAATTTGATCTGTAACTTCCTATCTGTGAAAAAGATAGGAAAGGTGGGTTATATGACTACTCCTTCATTAGTTAATATTTCAAGAGGGGGTCGCCCGGGATGAAAGAACAAAAATTGATTCATGAAGGTTTAATTACTGAATCACTTCCCAATGGTATGTTCCGGGTCCGTTTAGATAATGAAGATCTAATTCTAGGTTATGTTTCGGGGAGGATCCGACGCAGTTTTATACGCATACTACCAGGGGATAGAGTCAAAATCGAAGTAAGTCGTTATGATTCAACCAGAGGACGTATAATTTATAGACTTCGCAACAAAGATTCGAACGATTAGTTTTTTTTTTTTTTTTACATTCCCCTTGTGGGGATACAATTCGGGGTTTCCAAATTAAAGAGATTTTTTCTTTCAAGAAGTAGATTCAGAATTCAAAAGTAGGGAATCATAAATATGAAAATAAGGGCTTCCGTTCGTAAAATTTGTGAAAAATGTCGACTTATTCGTAGGCGCGGACGAATTATAGTGATTTGTTCCAATCCGAAACATAAACAGAGACAAGGATAATCTTTCTTAAAAGGAACTCACTTTCTAAAAGAAGAACTAATGTAAGTAAAAAATAAGTAAAGAATCAAAGATTTTTAACATGAAATGGATATCTCCGTATATTTCTGACTCATATTTATGAGATGATAAAATATGGCAAAACCTATACCAAGAATTGGTTCACGTGGGAATGGACGTATTGGTTCACGTAAAAATGGACGTAGAATACCAAAAGGAGTTATTCATGTTCAAGCAAGTTTCAACAATACCATTGTAACTGTTACGGATGTACGGGGTCGGGTGGTTTCTTGGTCCTCCGCCGGCACTTCTGGATTCAAAGGCACAAGAAGAGGGACACCTTTTGCTGCTCAAGCCGCAGCAATAAATGCCATTCGTACAGTGGTGGATCAGGGTATGCAACGAGCAGAAGTCATGATAAAGGGTCCTGGTCTCGGAAGAGATGCAGCACTACGAGCCATTCGTAGAAGTGGTATACTATTAAGTTTCGTACGTGATGTAACTCCTATGCCACACAATGGATGTAGACCCCCTAAAAAAAGGCGTGTATAAAAATCAGAATGGAAGAGATTTCAAGAGAAATAAATGATTCACCAATCTAAATAAGAATATATTAGTATGGTTCGAGAGGAAGTAGTAGGATCCACTCGAACACTACAGTGGAAGTGTGTTGAATCAAGAGTAGACAGTAAGCGTCTTTATTATGGGCGTTTCATTTTGTCCCCGCTTATGAAAGGTCAAGCCGATACCATAGGTATTGCCATGCGAAGGGTTTTACTTGGAGAAATAGAAGGGACATGTATCACAC